CTTCAATATAATTACCTGGAGTAAGCGCTATAGCTTGTTTCCAATACTCAGCAGCTTGATCGGACCAAGCTTCCGCAATTTCAGAATCACCCTGTAGAATGGCCTGTTCTCCCCGGTCGGAATAGGTGGTTCCTTCCCTTAGAACCGTACTTGAGAGTTTCCTATCTCATACGGCTCAAAAATCGATTCTTTTTGTGTCCTATCTTAATCTACCCTATGCTAACTGAATTAGATTTCTCATAAACCTATCCCATTTTTTCTTGGGTTAACCAGAAGAAGTTAATTACATAAGTTTCAAACCCTAATTTTGATCAATAATCAGAATCAGTTTGATCTTTTCTCCCACCTTCAGAAGAATGAAGCATAGGTATCCCCACAATATCGTTAGAATTTTCTGAAAGGTAACTATCTCGGTTTCATATATGGAATTCATATAGAATCTTTGAAAAAGACTTTTTTCCATAAGAAAAAAGAACTTACTATCTTTGGGATCTGATGCTACACCGCTGCTCAATACCTTAGTGGATCGACTCTATTACATAAGTTGATTCCTAACTTTTGTCCCATATCATGACATAAGTAAGCAGTTCTTAACTGTATCGACTCAATAGCTCGCTAATTGATCTTTACGGTGCTTTCTCTATCAATTTGATCCTTTATCCATAGAATATAGTATATAGGCTGCACTCATTTTTTTTTCTTCCTATTTTGGTTCTCGTGAAGTCTCTTTCCTTGCTACAGCTGATAAAAATCGTTGCTTTGGACGATGCATTATGTAGAAAGCCTATTTTTTCTAGTATTTACTAGCCAATTTGATCCTTGCTTTTTTTCCTTATTTCTATAGTGGAGATAGTCGCACGTAATGACAGATCACGGCCATATTATTAAAAGCTTGTGGTAAGAATGGGTTTCGTTCTAGTGCCCGGAAATAATATTCCAAAGCCTTTGTATGCTCTCCATTGCTTGTGTGTATAAGGCCTATGTTATAGAGTATATAACTTCGATCATAGGGATCAATTTCTGGTCGCGTAGCTTCATAATAATTCTGTAAAGCTTCCGCATAATTTCCTTCGGATTGAGCCAACATCCGTTACGGTCGTTCATTCTATTCAAAAAATCTCCGTTCCAGAACCGTACATGAGATTTTCATCTCATACGGCTCCTCCCTTCTGCGCATAGTACTAAGGGGAATAATCCATAGAATAAAAATTGAACTATTCTCATCTCATTATGAACTGAAAGGAACTAGTATTTTTACAAGAAATCTCTAGCCAGCCTTCCCGCAAGAGGTTTTTTCTTAACACCAATCATATTAGTGTTAGATATAAATGGTAACTCCAACAATTTCTTTGTTCTCAACGCCTTCTATTTCCAGGAATTAGTCACTTCAACGATCTTTGATGGTTATACGGGTATCCAAAGTACAAACGAGATGGATGTTTGTTGTCCCAACCATTCTTGTTAGTCCCGATACCGATAAGGAAAGGGGGAATTTATAACAAAGTTTTTGTGTTGTTGATTCCTAGGTGTAGTGCTTTTTCCCTTATGCCGTCTATTGGTACTAATGTAGTGTAGAATTGACCCGCAATACAGAACCCATAGGTGTAACCTTTCGCTCAATACTCAAATCAACAATTGAAACATCTGAGGCTGCATCAATCGAGGATACACGATAGAAGGAATTGTTCTATCTCCAAACTTCACCTTCACCGAGCGTAGGTTTATTTCAAGAATTTCGTTCTTTCTATACCGAACCGCGTCTCTTTCTCGTAAGACTGAGGTGAGGGCTAAAAAAAACAAGAAAAAAGAATCAAATCGCACCATCTCTGTAATAGGTAAATGCCTTTTTTTCTCCTGAAGTTGTCGGAATTATTCGTAATAAGATATTGGCTACAATTGAAGAGGTCTTATCAATAAAATTTCCATTTATATTAGATCTAGGCATAATTAGCAATCCATTCTAGAATTCTTTTCATTACCCCTCGGGGAAAATGATCCCACAAACAAAGCAAAGGAATTATACAGTACGAAATAACATAAAAACGGACTAATTTTATTCTAATAAATAGATATTAAATAGATATGGGCTTTCCACTTAAATTGTCCCCTTTTGTTTGGGAAAGATATGAGATATTGGAATCAGATTGATTTCATTCCCATTTTTGTAGTATACCAATGAGCGGAACTATTACTATTTCATCTAAGTTAAATAACCAAGGACTTTTTTTACTACAGATTCTAATAACTCGAGAAGTTTTGATTTGGTTATGATCCAAAGAGAAAAAAGAATGGAATAATCATTCCATGAAAAAATAGAGTAGAGTAACCATACCTTCTGTTTGCATAACGTGTATACACCACGCCATACAATCGAAATATCAAAATCCATGGGACGATTCATAAATTTGGAATAGATCCGCGGGGTAGCTGATGAATGAGAGAAGTTTTTGTTGAGAAATATTAAATGGGAAAGGAATTCTTCCTATGGAACTAGTGATCG